TGTCTTAGACCAACCCAATTCTGAGTAATTTCAAATTTGAAGTTTGATAGTTTAAGACTTAACTTATGGTCCAAAGCACTCTGAGAGTATAGAGAGTATACCCCAGAATCTGAGTTACGTAAAATTCCTACTATAAGGCTAAGCCCTAAAGATGTTTCACACGCGACCAAAACAAGAAAAACAAACAACCTATGGCCACTATCCATTCCCTGGCAGCAAATTAGCATACCACCCAGGCTGACACACACGCCCTCTATTAAAATAAGGTATCTAAGAAAATTAGAAAATTTCTTAAGTATTGCCCCGATAACCACCCAAAAAACCATAGTAAATAAAGCTATTGACATCTTCATTATTTTTAAACTTTTGTGATAAAAAAGAATACACAGTAAATCCCTAAAACAAACGGTAATAGTGTTTTTCAGGCTGCCATCATCAGTTGATCATACCGAAACCGGGGGAAAGAAGCACGAGTTCAGATAAAAAAGAATGCGAACATAAGGACTTTTGTAAACATTCAAACCCTCCCCAACACTGTTCATACGCATGAATTTTGAAAAAATCTCCACACCGTTACTAAGCATATTAATAAAATTATACCGTACTCAGCAATGAACAGCCCGGCAAACCTTCCAGCAGAAAATTCAGTATTAAAACCAGACACCAACTCCGACTCAGCCTCTACGAGATCAAAAGGTGCCCGATTAGCCTCTGCTAAACAAATAACTACTCACAGCGCAGCAACTGGAGCACAGTAAAAACCTCACCATGCAGATCAACCGGAATCCGAAAGTGAAAAAAATCTTATTCCCCCGCTAAAAAATATGACCGCCACTAACGTAATTCTGAGGCAAATTTCATAAGAAATAACTTGTGCGAAACCTCGCACACCTCCGACCCTTGCATACTTCGATCTTGAAGTTCACCCGCTTATAATAGCAACATGGGCATTAACACTTCTGACTACTAAGAAAAATAAAATATCATTTCTCATTCTAGGGGAAGTCCTATTGCACGGAAAAATTTGCCAACCCAAAAAACATAGTAGCATAGCAACACAAGGAATAAGAAAAAACCCGAGTTTTGCTGAATTAGACGGAGCTACAAACTCTTTTGTAAAAAGCTTTATTCCATCTGAAACAGGCTGTGCAATTCCTGCAAATCTAATTTTATCCGGACCTAGTCGAATACCAAGAGAGCTTAAGCACTTACGCTCTATTAGAGTAAAGTAAGCTACACTTAGTAAAACCCCTAGATAAGTAAAAATAATAGTAAAAAACAAGCATCTGTTCATTTCTAGGTTTGAGAGGCTACGCCTCATTACGAAAATGCAAACATCGCCTTTTATACTTAAAGTATCAAACCTTCTTTGTTGCAAATTTTGGGTTAGAGCCATTTTGGCTATCTCAACAGCTTCAATGTCGCACCTTAGTTTTAGGCTACTTAACCCGCTAAAAATTTGTAAAGTTTTAAAACTGATAAACCAGATAATTTTTAATTTCTTTCGAAACCTAAATTCGACGTACTAGATATCATACTAACCTGGCTAACAGCTGCTAGATAGAGCTAGTTTTCTAAAAACTAATTTTGAAGAGTCCACCTGATAGTCCCCTCCATAAGCTCATAGTACAACCCAAAAGACAAAATCATCAAAAAAATTGCTAACGGGTTTGCTCCAGCAGATCACACACCTAAATCCTGAAAACATGGAATTAACAAAACAATTTCCACATCTCAAACTAAAAATAAAATCACTAAGTGAAAAAATCGAGAAGAAAAATCACCAGGAATTTTTGGCCCTACAAAGCCACATTCATAAGGTGATGACTTGTCCCAGTCATAAGAATCTTCTTCAAGGTTAATAAATCCTAATGAAACTCCAATAGGAATTGCCGATAATACTGTGATTAAGAAGATAAGATCCCACCTCATTTTATTGTACTAGCTTGCATTTTCAAGCTCCTAAAGCACCAAAAACTTTTGTGCACAAACTACACCTTAGTACATATGTGTTTAGATAAGCATTACACAGTAGGATAGTCTAAAACTCAACATGTCATCGACGCAGTGACATCTCTTCTGGCTTAGACATGTAAATAACCGCCACTATCACAATAAGAAGAAGCGGGGCTAAAAATTGCACAGAAGACCCAAAAAATGATATTGATCCTATGGCACTGTCTCACATAATATTTAATGGCAAGCCATAATAAGACATAATTATTTGCGAGTAAGACAAAACTATAACCACAACAATATATGCTCATCTATACACGCATCCTTGAAAAAACCGTCCCTCTAGCTTTTTAGGGAAAAATGTAACAAAATACCCGATTACAGCAGTAATTCCTCTAATATAAACTATAAACGCAAGAAGGGAAAGAAAGTCCCTGAGACTAAAAGCAATCTCAGCTAACACGCATAACCTGAGAATAGTTCTATAAAAAAAAATACTCACAGGAAAAAGAGAGTTAATAACTAATAGACCGAAAGTAAAGCATACAATTAATTTAATCATAACTTATTTTCTGCTAAAGAGCAGCAATAGATGTTCTTCTAATACCTCTCGATCCTGCAACAGTTGATGGGGGAAGCGCTCGCTGTGCAACATTATGATTGCTAGATAGATACCCAATACCAGTTTTTCAAGCCCCCTGTGGCACAGACAGCTCCGAATTATTGTCAATATGAACTTCTCCAACCTCCCCTCAACTTTCTAGAGGCTCTAAAAAGCTTGAAGTTCGTGAAACAACATCATAAACCACCATTCTATACCCTCATTTATCATGCCCCTCTTCGTGGTAACCTAAAGTAAAACGTGTGCTTAAGATAAAAATAAAACCAATAAAAATAGCGGTATATGGACTAATTCAAGCCTCTCTAGACGATGCCCCCTCAAAAAAACAATTGTTAATAGCTAAAGAGGCTACTAACTCACCACCAATCAACCCAAAAATAACTAATAATAACCCAGGAAGAGAGAGCTTAAAAGCCTCATAAGATTTAGACAAATCAAACTTTCTTGTAAAACTAAGACTCACTAAGGCCTTAGCAATTCGAGCAGAATAAAGCATGGTAAGTAGTACTCCTCTGATCATTAATACAACGATAGGCACAGAAGAAGCCCTGTAAGAGACTGCAACAATTGACTCTTTAGAAGCGTACCCAGCAGTCCCTGGGATGCCAACTAAAGACATACTTCCAATAAACAACCTCAAAAGTGCCGCTGGCGATAACGAAGCTGTGAATCTACTAAATTTTAAAAAGTGCTGATCTCCAGTACTGTAATTGATAAGAGACCCAACGCTTAAAAACATACCTGCTTTAAAAAATGCATGACAAAGCAAGTGCATAAAAGCTAATTCAATTTCTCCTAAACCAAGACTAAAAGCTATCAAACCAAGCTGACTTAGAGTTGATAGGGCAATAACTTTTTTAATATCAGTCTCTGTCACTGCCCTATAACCTGCCGTAACCGACGTCACAAGCCCCGCACACAGTAAAAACGTGCAAGCAACCGGAGACTTTTCTCATATAACATGAGAGCGGATAAGAAGATAAATTCCAGCTGTTACAAGAGTTGACGAATGAACTAAAGAAGAAACAGGAGTAGGCGCTATCATAGCTGCAGGCAGCCATCTACTAAAAGGAACCTGTGCTCTCTTAGTAGCACACCCCATAACAAACACAACTCTTCAGCAATATGGTTTCATATCTAGTCTCAAATCACATGATATAATCATCCCTGCAGTACTACAAATCAGTAGGCCATCGCCAATTCGATTGGTTAGAGCTGTCAATAGAGCTGCATCAAAAGACTTTTTTCTTTCATAAAACATGACTAATAGAAATGACGTGATACCAAGTCAATCTCACCCCACAAGCATTATAGGCATTGAGCCAGAAAAAACTAGTACAATTATAGAAAAAATAAAAGCATAGACTATTCAGTTAAACACTTTCAAAACGTCTTCTTTTATGTAAGAGTCTATAAAAAACCCAACACATGAGGAGATTAGTAAAATAACAGACGCAAAAGTCAAAGATATTCAATCTAGACATATTTCTAAATTTACCGACAATAGTGACACAGAGCCTAATTCTCAACAAATTCACAGGCTAGTCTCACTAGATCCAAAATAACTTGCCATAGAGCCTAAAATAACACTTAAACCTAACATCATAAACGAATTTAATGCTACCATTAAACTTCAAGCAAATCATTTACTTATAGCACTTTAAAATAATGCTGCCAAAACACTAGGCTCTGAAGTTTGCTAAGCCTACACCACAGCTCACAAATCCCATTTAAATAGCACTTCTGCTAAAGGGTAGAATAAAAAGTATAGTGCTTTTATGTCCTTTAATGTGACCTCATTAAATAAGACTCTAGTCTTAGGCTTATTTTTCGTACGCGTCAATTGACTATATAAAGAAAATCTGTAGGCCCCTCTTAAAATAAAATAGAATACTAATAAAATAAAAGCTCAAGGGAATGTTGCAACCACACACACAACAGTCAAAACTTCACTAATAATCACTGGGCAGGGTGGCACACCCAAATTTGCCATAATTATCACTAATCAGAAAAGCCCTAATGAAGGAACAGCACGTACCCCATCATTTATTGCCTTGATTTTACGCGAATGAACCAACTCTGAATTGATTCCACACAAAACAAAAAGTCCTGGAGAAATAAACCCATGGCTTACCAACATAATATACGCACCAACCAAGCCTACTTCTCTACACCTAAATAAACCAATAATAGCAAATGCCATGTGGGAAACAGAAGAGTAAGCAATCAACTTTTTAACATCACTTTGTCGCAAGCACATTAATGCACCGTAAACTCTGCCGTAAAGGGAAAGGGATATGGCATAAATACCAAATGACTCAAGTGTGTAAGAAAAAATCATTATTACACGCGTAATTCCGTAACCACCTAGCTTAAGAAGAATTCCTGCCAGAATGACCGAACCCCCAACTGGTGCTTGGACATGGGCTTTTGGAAGCCACGTGTGAAATGGGAAAGACGGAAGCTTAACCAAAAACCCTAAAAAGCAACCAGTTCAAAATATTCAACTATAATCTGTTTTGGCCCTAATAAACCACATAAAACTTGAGCCTCCATTCAGTTCTATCCTTATAAAGATTAGCAAAAGGGGGAATGACCCCCCTACTGTGTAAGCAGCTATATATTGAATTGACGGAATTCGATCAACTTGGCCACCTCAAATTCCAATAATACTAACCATAGGTACTAAAGTACTTTCAAATAAAACATAGAATATTGCCAACGTATTTACCATAAAACATTGAACTAGTATAAAACACAGCAATGTGACTAAGATTCAAAATGAGTTAAATACCCCACGAAGATTGAGTATTGCTCTTCTTACTAAGATACTAATACCGCAAATTCACAATCTCAAGCTAACCATGCTTCTTCTATAGATATCTACACAAAACAACTCCCTCAAGGACTCCCGAGACACCCCTCTTCCTCCTCAATACATAAGACTAAAAGCAGACCAGACGCCAAAACAATTCACCACTGCAACTGTCTGATCTTTTTTATTCAAAAACATCACACAAAAGCAATTTAAAGCTATAAGAATTAATAATCTCATTATGCCCAGGGCCTTAACAAGACATCTTCAACGCCACAAGTTAACGCTTTACTTAAGCTACCTAAGCAATAATTCACACTCCAAATAAACTCTCAACTGAGAAAGTAAGCTAGTAACTTTAGCTAACATAACAAGGCCAAACACATGGCACAATTTGGGCCGAAACCAAATGTGATAACTTTCACTTCTTGCTATATCGCCAACTAACTTAATAACTAATTAAATACGCGAGTTAGTATAACATTCTAAACCCCACCCCCATAAAAAGATTTCAAATAACACAACTAATATTTAAAACATTTTGACCAATAGTTCCTCTTAAAAAACCAGGCTCTTTGACTTCAGAAGAAGCAGCAACAAATGTCACCCAAATCCACACAATTAAATTAACAAGACTTCTTGATAAGATAGTGACAATTGTGATTATTGAGTCTTGCTCTATTGACACTTGAAGTACTACAAACTTAGTACAAAAATCAAGAAATGGAGGAAAACCGGAAAATCTTAGTGCAGTGCAAACAAAGCCAGTCTTAAAATAACCTGGCAAATCCGAGCCTAGATTTTTTATATACTTACAATCTCCACTTCATAGCATAAAAGTTAAGAATGCTATTCTTACGCAATAAATGAATGAGTACATGTAAACTATGTGAAGACCAAAGCACCTGGTAATCACCAAAAAACCAGTATGATTTACTGATGAGTAAGCTAAAAATGACTTCACTGTAATAGCATTGAATATGGCCACTGGGGCATAGACTATGCTGCCAGCTGCTATAAAATAATAAGCGTATGCACAAGCCGGAACATCGCTGAATATAGGTACACATGCAACGATAAAAACCTTTTGACCTGCCCCCACAATAAAAACACCACCATAGTGAAAATAAACAAATCTTCGAGATACCCAAAAATGAAGCGGCACTATACCAAGCTTTAAAGCAAACCCAAAACACATCATACCTCTGCTACAATCACTCGCTTGGACTGTTCACTCAATAATAATACCACCTAGAATTATCACTCTTCCAAAAAATTGAATAACAAAATAGGTAGCAACTCCAGTAAACCAAGATTTCTTTGGTCGCGTTTCTGCTGATAGAAATGGAATTAAAAAAATAGTTCCAATGTCAGTTATTACCCACACTCAAAAAATTGAGGACATGAATATCATAGCAAGCCTTGCCATAAGGCTTATTACCAAAAATACAATTATTCTAAGTATTTGCATATTTTAGCTACTTTTTGCGCACGCAATTAAGCTAATGACCCACTCAAGAGGAAGAGTAGTCTCTTATTCTGACGTTGTAAGCGTCATGTAATTAATTATACTACCTCTCGAATATACTTATATTTTATTTAGGCCTGTTTAGTCTTTAAGCCCTGAGGCTTTCACTCCACTTACTTTAAAACTTATGACTACACCTTTATAGTTTTCCATGATCCAAGACTATGTATTTTTATACCAAAACAGATTATACCCACCTTTTACCTTTTATCACTTTTAAACCTTTACCACTATATACCCAATCTTACAACTCATACAACCACTAGAATTAATTTTTAATACTTCCTGCTTCTAAAAAACTTCACTTCAACATTTTTTAATTCTGCCATCCAATAAATCAAACTCATTTTAAGCCTGCTTATAAGCAATTCATGCGATATCAAACTTTAGTTTTACCCCCTATATTACCACAAACTAAGCACAAACCGCTATAAGTCAAGATGTTAAAATTCTACTATTACATAGGGGAAAGATATTTTATTTTTTTTACTTAAGCTGTATTTCAACTCACAAAGCAACCGGTTAACACATAAGGTAAAAATAACTTAATTCTAAGAAAATTCAAAAAATTTACGTCATGTCACAGAGGCTTAAAAATAGATTATTAAAAATATCAAAATTAAAGCAATCCTAGTAACAAGCTAACTTTAAGTATTTTTTACCCGCTGTGATTGCTTAAAAATTAAACTTCCAACTTTAATATAATCATACGCTTTTTTCATTTACGAAAACCTTTTGTTTGGAAGACAAATATACTTACAGATTGTACTAAAAACGTAATAGCAGTGCTAGCTACAATCTATTTGCTTAGTGGCCTAAATAGCTTGATCTTTGCACTTATAAAGTACGGGTGTTGGATGAAAATAAATTTTTGCCAAACCCAAGAATAAAGAGCTTTGAACTAGCATAACAGCTATCTCTCAAATTAAAACAATTCAAATTAATCTTGTAACCGATAGCTTCACATACCCAATATATACTAACTTAAACCTGTACATTTTTGTTAGCGAATGACAAAGAATAGCCCCTACTAGAGCGTTAGCCAGCATTCGAACTGTGAGTGTAACAGGACGAATAATCGCTCTTAACATAAGTAATGGGAAATAAGAAAACGACTTTATAACTGACTGCTTAAACTTAAGAGACTTTCTAAAAATCGATGCATCAAGCTGCATAATATTAACACTATAAAACATTCTTGGTATTAAACCAGCTACAATTTCCCATGAGGATAATGACGGAAATCCTCATGGTAAAATTCTAACTAACACAAGGGTAATCACAAAATCAAAAACCCACCTTCTTCCTTCCCTTACGCCCTCTCCTAAAGAGCTGAATCGCTTTCTCTTTCTGTGCATACTTCCAACATATAATTTCTTATACATTCTTTGAGCGCTTCTGACACAAAACAAAATAGACGGAAGATTGATAAAATAAGCTATATAGCTAAAACAAAATACTAAAAAAAATAGAATTAAAATCATAAATTCAAGTCTCATTATACACATCGCAGCATTATTACGCTCCTAAAGATTTACAATCTTTTGTACTGACTTATACTATACGACGAATTCTGCTAAATAACAAGAGCTTAACACATGTACAATCTTTATCAATCTTCGGAAAGTTGTCACACATATTAAACCTTTGCCAGACAAAAGTATTAAGCTTAAGCCTAATCTCTGCTGCATTTGTATTTTTCATTAAAAGAGCAAGTTCCCCTACCCTTACCATGTTACGACTTACCTCTCCTTTCGGCTAGGGTGACGGGCGATTTGAACGCACCGCAGTTGCGTCTTTTCAAAAAAACGAATTACTCTCTTTTTACTCCCAAATCCTTATATACACTAAGAGAATTTCATCTCTAAAATCTTTATATGTCTAAATATTTGTCTCTCAGCTAACCCCTTGCCCATAAGGAGCACTTCGACCTGACCTAGCCTCGGTATGATTATTAATTTCTTAAAACCCCAAGATTGGGCCTATTTTTACTTACTCACATCATAAGCTTTCGACGGCAGTACACTGCTTTCTATAGGGCAGGTAAGATATCACGCGGATCATCAGATTAAGCGCCAAGAGCCTCTGGATGGTTATGCGGAACCGCCAAGTTCTTCGAGTTTTAAGCAGTTGCTCGTAGTACCCCTAGCAAACTATTAATTCAAATAAAATAGCTATACTTGACATTATGGAATAACCGGGTACCAAATCCGGGTCTATACCCATAACTTCGCAGATTCATCTTTACGCAAGCTTTGGACCTCCCGCAAGACTGAGATTTCACCCATAATCCCTGCTGTATGTCTTGCGTCACACATTTTGACTAACTGCCTCTAAGCTGCACCCTTATTAGCTCCTCGAGAGAGGGAGTGACCGCAGCTGCTGGCACCCTCTTTCGCTTCGATTTAGTTAGTTTTTTATTCGTTTCAAGCTAGAACTCATTGATTTCCAGATCTACCCACTTGAGTTGTGATTTCCTTCGCGTCATCATCATAAGACTTATGCTCCTGCTGCCATACCACTCCTTTTAGGGCGCCTTAAATTTGGCTTATCACATAAATCAGACTTTTACACATCACGAAATTATCCTACATTGTGTAATGTAAAAAACTCTGTAGCTAACATTATACCAGAACCAAATATTTACTTTATTGTGCCCTCTCAAAATAGGTTTTATGACTAACAACCATAACACTAACTTTTTTGCACGAACTTTTGTCTATAAAACTCAAAACAATTTAACTTTGTTAAAATACAGACATTTAAAGAAAGGCGATTAATCGCATCTACTAGTTAACAGCTAGTTGCCTTGTACTTGGGCTACTCTCTTTAGACTCAAATCTAAAGATTTCTATAAGACTGTAAAAACAAATCTATCTTATTTATCTCATGTTATTACTAATCCCAGCATAATAATCAATCAAATGATATCTTAGATAGGTGAACGATTTGCTAAACCTCATTTCTTAGAAATTATTCTTTTACTGTTAGAAAGACAAGTTGTTAAATACTCATAACAAAATGGGCAGCATAAACCCAATTTCTCTTTCTAAAAATTTTATAATTTAGAAAGCACTTTTAAATCCAACCTTTAGCTAGACTTTTCACTTATGACACCCTGACCTAGTGAGCGGTATTAACACACTATACCCCGTGTCAAAGCTGCACTTAAAAGCATTTCTCGAACAACCAGCTATCTTAAAACTCGAAGTTGCATATCACATCCTTAGCAAAGTTTATTCAAGAATTCTTACATCGAATACCTCTGTTATTCTGCTTTCCTAAAAATCTTTTTATTTCGGGAAGTGCTAATACAGCAAAATCTCTTGAAAGGCCATTATACTAAAGGTACTTTTTTTAAAAGCTTAAAAACAGTGATTCCATCTTACCAGACAAAGCCAAAAATAATGTTTCTAATGCTCCTATACTCCATCTAAAAAAAGTTTTTAAACTGTTGTTTACTGTAGGCAATTTCTTAAACTTTTTGGTACTCTAAAACTCAGCTCCTGCTGAAAACTAATGTTTCAAATACATCCATCTTATTACTAAGATTAGCTTTAAAATTAAGTCTAAGCCAATAAGCATCGTTATAAGCCCTAACTTTTAAACACAAAGGCCAATTTCTTGAGCATCTTAAAATTTGCAATTTCACGTTTTACATTAAACTACTTTATGCTAGTTAATAACAAAATTATTTTTAGAATCGAAAACACTAGTTTCACATTTGAGTTAAAAGCTCAACGCTCTTGTACTTAAGCTACAATTCCAAAGTTTATCTACGGTCTTAATTAAAAGAGCAAGTTCCCCTACCCTTACCATGTTACGACTTACCTCTCCTTTCGGCTAGGGTGACGGGCGATTTGAACGCACCGCAGTTGCGTCTTTTCAAAAAAACGAATTACTCTCTTTTTACTCCCAAATCCTTATATACACTAAGAGAATTTCATCTCTAAAATCTTTATATGTCTAAATATTTGTCTCTCAGCTAACCCCTTGCCCATAAGGAGCACTTCGACCTGACCTAGCCTCGGTATGATTATTAATTTCTTAAAACCCCAAGATTGGGCCTATTTTTACTTACTCACATCATAAGCTTTCGACGGCAGTACACTGCTTTCTATAGGGCAGGTAAGATATCACGCGGATCATCAGATTAAGCGCCAAGAGCCTCTGGATGGTTATGCGGAACCGCCAAGTTCTTCGAGTTTTAAGCAGTTGCTCGTAGTACCCCTAGCAAACTATTAATTCAAATAAAATAGCTATACTTGACATTATGGAATAACCGGGTACCAAATCCGGGTCTATACCCATAACTTCGCAGATTCATCTTTACGCAAGCTTTGGACCTCCCGCAAGACTGAGATTTCACCCATAGTCCCTGCTGTATGTCTTGCGTCACACATTTTGACTAACTGCCTCTAAGCTGCACCCTTATTAGCTCCTCGAGAGAGGGAGTGACCGCAGCTGCTGGCACCCTCTTTCGCTTCGATTTAGTTAGTTTTTTATTCGTTTCAAGCTAGAACTCATTGATTTCCAGATCTACCCACTTGAGTTGTGATTTCCTTCGCGTCATCATCATAAGACTTATGCTCCTGCTGCCATACCACTCCTTTTAGGGCGCCTTAAATTTGGCTTATCACATAAATCAGACTTTTACACATCACGAAATTATCCTACATTGTGTAATGTAAAAAACTCTGTAGCTAACATTATACCAGAACCAAATATTTGCTTTATTGTGCTTCTTTCAATTAGCCACATTAGTGTGATAACACATTATTACTAATAAGCACTTTTATTTTACTCTAAAGCCCCTAAATGAATAGGGAACTAGTGCTCCCAAAGCACTTATTTAAAATTAAACTAGCTTTAGTCTGAAGACCATCTCCTTCTGTTTTGTTGCTATCCCTATACTCAGCCAACGCAACTTAAAGGCTAGACAAATCATTGGAAATATCTGCCATTGGATTGCATGCCCGATGCCATACTACTCAAGACCAGTAAACTACAAAACTCCATAATACTCTTCAAACAATTGCTAATTTCACTAAGAAAGCCAAGAGCCCTCCCCTCTTGACTTAGTGTTTTCAAGACACTAATTCTTTTAAAGATACTTTCTTTTTAGCAGTAAGAACACTTGGTGTACCTCCGGGGCATGAGCCCGTTGACCTAAACTTGACCTATCTTACCCTATTTTACAATTTTTAATAAAGGCGAAACTCTACTTATCCTAGCTATAGATAAAAATTATTTTAAGCTATGCACAAGACTGACTCGTATATTTTAAATCTTAAGTTTAACGCACTTCTCTGCCAGCATAGCCCTATAATGCAGCTAAGAAGGGAGCACAAAATCGAATTGCGCCAGCCATAATTAGAAGTCACAGTGTAAGACCACTTATCCCTCCATATTTTCATAAAAAAGGGATTAAACCACTTTCGGATTATGAGACCGACGCCATAAAACTTTAGACTACTTTTTTAACAAATTAGTTTATAAACTTTACCCCTCTCAAACCCTCGATTGTAAAATTCACAATCACTTAGAAAACAGCTCAGCTCTAACAACTTCCACACGAATTGGCATAAATCTGTGCAATGCACCACAAATTTCTGAGCACTGCCCTCAAAATACACCAGGCATCTCTACTTTAACACTTGACTCTCTTAAACGACCCGGCACAGCATCAGACTTTACGCCAAAAGCTGGCACAGTTCAGGAGTGCACAACATCAAACGATGTGGTTAAAATTCGACATCAGACAGAGAACGGAAGCACTATTGACTTATCAACTGTCAATAACCGAGGCTCCCCTAATTTTAACTCATCCTCAGGCACCATATATGAGTTATAAGAAACTACTGCAAAATCTGTATATTCATACTCTCAATATCACTGGTGCCCAATACACTTAACAGTAACTAAGGGTGTCTCCAACTCAGAGAGAACATATAAAAGACCCATAGACGGCCATGACAGAAAAACAAGAATCAAAAGTGGCACAGTCCCTCAAATTCGTTCAAGATTGTGATCTGTAAGTATATAAATAAACTGATGAGACCCCCTACAACATAAGAGTACTCTAAGCATTACAAATACAAAAATAAGCATTAAAACAACGCAATACATACCAAATGCCCATTGGACCCGCATTCTAGTAAAAGTAACTCCATTTTGAAAATATATCTGACATCAATATCTCATAAAGACAGTACTTATACAAAAGTATCTTTAGTACGACAAACTAACGTATTATTCACTATACTAACTATCTAACAATAATAATATGCATACCCTTCAATTGGCACTCCACGTTAAAGGGTGTGTGCCTGTGATAAGCATACTAAAATTTTAAAAGTTTTCTCACTAAGCCAATACTACACAAATCAAATAAAGAAGTCATTAGTTAGATAATAAACGAAGTCCTAGGAAACGTTTTACATCACTAGCTACTCTTTCTTCCTTACTTGGTTCAGCAGTCTTGTACAAATGATATTCCCACTCCGCTTTAATTATTGGAATTATTACTAAGGCCCTTAAATGAAGGATAGTTCCAAATTGGCCCGCTAGCACTCAACCTCCCGTTGGCTCTTGAGCACCAATAACCGTTAAGAACATAAAATTTGCAACTCAAATCACAAATATTAAGCGTGCTGGAGGACAGGCTTTCATACTTTGAAACTTTTCGTTACCTCTAATCATAGGAAAAATAGCAATACCTGCAATTGCAGCGAATATGGTAAATACCCCACCAGCTTTATGAGGAATAGATCGTAGAATAGCGTATGCGTATAAAAAATACCATTCAGGCTTAATAACAGCAGGCGTTTTTATTTTATTAATAGGCTGCCACTGCAAAGGGTCGGCCGTTAAACTAGCAAAAGTAAATGTTATACCAACTAAACCTGCCAATAATAGTGCAAACCCAGCTAAATCTTTAATAGAGTAATAAGGATGGAACGGAACTCTAAAATTTGTTTCATCTAGGCCTAATGGATTTCTAGAGCCATTTGCGTGCAGCAAAAGAACGTGAGCTAAACTAAGCCCTAAAATTACAAATGGCAAAAGAAAATGTAAAACAAAAACTCGCTTAAGAGTCACGGTAGAAATTACAAACCCTCCTTGAAATCAGTCTAAAGCTCGAGCCCCCCCAGGAATAACTGTTATTATGTTAGTAATTACAGTCAAGCCTCAGTAAGACATGACCCCCCAAGGAAGGACGTACCCTAAAAACCCGACTCCCATAGAAAGTAAATATAAAGTTAACCCGCTATATCAGACATGAGGATTTTTTAAGTATGCTCCAAAGTAAACCCCACGCGCAATATGCATATAAATCAATGCAAAAAATATAGATGCGCCCCCCATATGAACTCTTCGGATAATTCAACCATAATTAGCATCACGTATGATATAGTCCACACTTACAACAGCAAGCTGCTCATCTGCAGTGTAGTTTATTGTAAGTATAACACCAGTTAGAATTTGCGCTCCCAAAATTAGAAATAGTATAGATCCCATATTTCATCAAATACTTAAATTTGGAGGACAAGGATACTTTAAAGCCTCATAGTAATAAACAGATCTTCTTTTGCCAGAGCCATCATCAGCCCCAACTTCACTGAGCCTGTTACCCAGAAATCTGAACGAGAATAAAATTACCCTCCTTAAGATTGAAAGTCTTACATGCCTAGTTACACCAGCTCAGACAATTTATTGTCTGCCTAAATTCAGTCCCCATAAACGCACAGATCTAAGGTTTACAAGACCCTCGTAATAGACTTATACTAAAACTGAAAGTATTGGAGAAAATTTCTCGTATTCTTTGACATCAACAAAGCCCATAAAACTCTGGCACAATACTCTAAGAACCCCAGATGTAAATAATAAAAAATAACCCAAGCCATACAATGTCAACAAAATGTCAATATCAAATAGCTAAAGTCAACGCAACATGATGTTCAGAAGAAAATTGCAAAAACATTATACGAACAAAACAAAACAAAAGACCACAAGTCCCTCCAATTACATGCAAGCCATGAAGGCCTGTCAGCATAAAGAAACATCTGCCATACACGCCATCAGAGATAGAAAACCTAGATCAGGCATACTCTTCATACTGATTTTTAATAAATATTACCGACAAACCTAGAGTGGCAATATATGTTGCCGCTGCCACTCAAATATCCCCCCACTGCAAGTAGTGATGCCTTAGAGTGATGCTTGCCGAAGATGCCACTAACAGTGCTGTATTGTGTAATGGTACTTTTCTTCAGTCTAAACATTCCAGCCCAACTGGTGGTCAGCAGCACCCAATCTCGACAGAAGACGACAAAGCCCTATGGAAAAATGCTCAAAAAAATGAGAAAAATAGCATTAGCTCAGAAATAAGAAACAAGATAAAACCCAGGGTAAGTCCTGACTGAACCTTTTCAGTATGAAACCCTTGAAATGTTGCTTCATTAATAATATCACGTACCCAACTATAAAAAGTTAATACAAAAAGAGGAATTCCCCAGTATAAGCTATCAAGTCTAATTTGATTAACTCAACAAATAAACATAGCTGCAACTCCTCACAAATTTGCACCCATAATCATTGGTCACGGCCTAGGATCTACGACATGATACGGAGTACGAACAACAGATGTTCTATAGTAAAAAACAAATTGCTTGCTTTTCAAAAAATGGGCAGCATTATTTCTTGCACCCACTAAAAATTTATTACTAACCCTCTTCATTTTTAAATTTAATAGTTACAGTATAACACATTAAACTTGAGCTCTAAACGCCCCTAAATGTCCTCACATTACCACCTATTTCTGCGCTTCTTTGGTGTTTAAGTTTTTAAAATTTATTAACATATTAAATCTTTATTCTACAATTTTTCTGGATTTACTCTTTCCAGTCTCAACGGTCCTTTCGTACATGCCGAGATAAGTTTACATAAAGCAGATAGAAACCAACCTGGCTTACGCCGGTCTGAACTCAAATCACGTAGGGTATTAAAGGTCGAACAGACCTACTTTCAAAGCCTCTACGCCTTGAAGCTATCATCCCTGATTCAACATCGAGGTGCCAATCCCTTTAGCCAATACGAACTCTACTAAAGGATTAGCCTGTTATCCCCGGCGTAACTTCTCCTATGATCGAATATAATCGGGTCAAATCCGGAAAGAGTTAGTTACTCAGAAAGGTTAGGCTTACTTTCTAGGCGCCCCACCTAAAAATCTTTTACTCCTGAATAAAGTCAATTTTCAAAGTTGCACGGGGTCTTTTTGTCTAACTTTTTAATGAAGGTATCTTCACCTTCAGTACAATTTCAATAAAAAATTTAGAGACAGTTAAACCCTCGTTAAACCATTCATGCAGGCCTACAATCAAAAGGCAAGGAATTTCGCTACCTTAGCACCCTCACGCTAGGGCGGCCGTTTACAGTAATATTTCGCACTGGGCAGGTATTGCTAAAAGTCTTTATCTTCTAGTGATGTTTTTGTTAAACAGGCGAGGTTTAGTTTTTGCCGAGTTCCTTTAAATATTTTTTTTCTTATATTTCTATTAACCCATAATTTCATAAACACCATATGGCATCATAAGATCTCATAAAATAATAACATTGTAAGCAATTCACTAAAAAATTTCTAAACTTACTCTAACAATGCGGCTTAAAAGTAATGCTATAAACCAGCCCCGTAAAATACGAGTATTAGCAAAGTTTAGCCATTTTTGCTAACTCATCTCCTGCATGCTTAGGAAGACTAGAAACAACAGCCCACTCAGGAGACCTAGACGTGTTTCGCACTGAGACAACTGGTCGCTGAGCGATAAATGACTCTCATAGCAAAAACACAAAAAATAATAATGAACCAGTACTCAAATGAGAGCCAAATGTAGACACTTTATTTCAAAATCAAAAATGATCCGGATAGTCAACTACTCGACGTGGCATTCCAGCTAAACCCAAAAAGTGATGCGGTAAAAATGCTGCATTAACACCTAAAAACATAGCTAAGAAATGACTTTTCATTTTTTGCCGGTGTATCATGACCTTGGCGACTAGCGGAAATCAATGAGTAAATCCAGCCAAAATTGTAAACACCGCACCCATTGATAAGACATAATGAAAGTGGCCAGTTACAAAATAAGTATCGTGAAGAGTAACGTCTACTGAAGCTCTTGATAAAATTAAACCTGTAAGGCCCCCTGTTGTAAAAAGAACAATAAAACCAGTAGACCATAGCATAGGCGCTTGAGTTGATACCTTAGAGCCTAGCATTGTACTAATTCATGCAAACACTTTAATACCAGTTGGCACCGCAATAATAACAGTAGCGGCGCTAAAATAAGCACGCGTGTCAATATCCATTCCGGCTACAAACATGTGGTGCCCTCAGACAATAAACCCTAAAAATCCAATATTAAGTATTGCATAAAATATTCCCATATTACCATAAGCAGTCTTTTTTCTTGACCAAAAGCATAAAACATGAGAAATCATTCCAAATCCTGGAAGAATAAGAACGTATACCTCAGGATGCCCAAAAAATCAAAACAAATGCTGAAATAAAACAGGATCCCCCCCTCCAACAGGATCAAAAAAAGACGTGTTAAAATGACGGTCAGTCAAAAGCATAGTAAGGCCCCCAGCTAACACTGGAAGAGTAGTTAAAAGTAGAAATGAAGTAACCTTAATAGATCAGGGAAACAGCGCCAATAAATGGCCCCCAACAGATCGTATATTTCTAATTGTTACTATAAAATTAATTGACCTGAAAATAGAGCTAATACCAGCTAGGTGTAAACTTAAAATTGCAAGGTCCATGCAAACTCCATGATAAGAGTAAGTCGACAAAGGGGGGTAAATTGTTCACCCTGCCCCAACTCCCCTTTCCACAATATTAGACATAAGCATAAGATAAAGTGATCCTGGCAAGACTCAAAATCTAAATGCGTTTAGCCGAGGGAATTGTATATCTGCTACTTGAAGCATTAAGGGGATAAGCCAGTTACCAAACCCCCCAATTATCACTGGCATGACAAAGAAAAAAATCATAACCAATGCATGCCTAGTTACAACTGCATTATAAGTCACTGGATCTAAAAACTTGGCCCCGGGGTTGTATAGCCTTCAACGAATAAGAGACCTAAACCTAGTCCCCGCAAGAACAGCTCAAAATCCAAACACTATATAAAACCTTCCAATATCTAAATGGTTTGTTGATATAAATGTCCCTCGCTTTTCAAAAAGAAGAACTGGACAAGGGAAAAACACTTTTAAAGGAGTGAACCTTTTAAAAAAATCTTTAATTCCTGGTGAGATCAT